TCATCAAAATCAAACGGAATAAGCTTGTTCTTCACGAACCTGTTCAGAAATACTGTAATGAAAGGAACATAGGAATTTGTCGCTAGGTATTTGACCCAATAGGATCGTCCAGTTCCTATAGAACCTATCACTAAAATACCCCTAGGGGGGGATAGGTCTAAGCGGAGCGAAAAGCTTTTTCCATGAGATGGGAAATGAAAACTATTAGCCCCACACGAGGTTTGTGAATAAGCGATTGTCTGATAATGAGCAAGGAATATCCGTCTTTCTGCTAAAGAGGATGTATTGAACTCATAATTCATTAGATACTTATTATGAATGTCAACTAAGTATCGTAAGTAAATTGCTCCCGGTTGTTCAATCATTTGATAACCAGAGTCATTCTTTGATAAATGATCACTATGAGATAAATGATCACTATGAATCAGACTCAATAGAGTTTGATGAATCCTTTTTTCTGTCGTTAAGGTGGAGAACTGAACCAAGAATTCTCTTTCTGTATCCTCAATCTCATCGTTGTTCGAGACCCAGGATTCGACTTTATCATCTTTATCATAAAAAAAATCACCATTCACGTTTTTTCTTTTTCTTATCAAGGAATAGATCGCTTTACTTGTATGACTTAGATGTCTCGTATTTATCGAAAAAGCGATTCGATTGATGGGATTTGGTATGATACTGATGAGATTGATGGGATTTAGTATGATACTGATGAGATCGATGAGATTCCGATTGCCGACAAAAGCAAAAGGCCGTCTTCCTTTTAGAGAATCTCCTAATTGTTCCAGAACAACTAGAAAGAGATTCTTTAACCAGAAAGAATTCAGTTCAGATGTAGGATACCTATCCAGAAGTTTTCGCAACTCAATCATGTATGATGGAATCATCAAAGATTTGACCTTTTCGAACTCTGTCTGTAACTCACTGTAGGCTCGAGAAAAAAAGAGAAGATGTGTACGAACGAGATATCCAGCAACAAGAAAAAGGAAAAGGATTGAATAGAAGAACTCCAGAACATTTGGCGATCTCAGATGTGTCGATATCAATGGTGACTCATTATTTCGATGACTAAATTCTTCGGACAGAAGAAGATTATGTGAAAACTTACTCGAAATCTCACTTATCAGATTCCATTGTGGAAGACGCAATTTTCTCTGAATAATTCGCCATGATCTATCCAACCTATACATAATATAATGAAAAATGGATACAAATTTGTGGCTGCTTAGTATCGACAATAGGTCTGAAATAGTATCTAAAAATATCCAATTTAGATATTTGTACCCTGTCGAAGTAAGGAACCATGGTATATATGTTTGGAATAGATTCCATTTTTTTGAGAGAGTTGAAAAAGCACTATCTCGTTGAAAGGTTCTATACATCTGCCCTTTCTCAAGCCCTTTTTTTAGACAAAGACTCCGTTTTTTCCTCTTTTCGGATGGGAAATCTTTCTCAGAACATGGAGTGTGAATCAAACCCATGTTTGAATTGAGATTGAGATACTGATGCATCTCTTCTGAATCAGATGGATTCATCTCTGAAAGAGGTTGACAATAAGTTCTTTCAAAATTGACTATTTGTCCCTCTGTTAGAGGTGTTCCAGAAATGTCTGCGATCGAGTAAATAGCCCCACGAACGAATGGATCGGATCGAATTGGAAAATGGAAAGATTTGTACAAGTTATACCTTTCGTCACTACTTTTTGGAAAATCGTTAGGTATGAATATGTTAGATACCTGTGACTCGATTGGTGAAATAGTATCTATCTCCAAAAAAGCATGTTCTTTTTTACCGCCGCACAAAGAAAAGATTTTGTTGCGAATGAACAAGATATTGAGGAATTGTCCATATGTAAAATCATAATTATTGATACGGGCCTTTTCCACATAAAAAGGGAATCTTTTGCTACAATAGAGGCAGAAGTGATGTTGATTATTCAAGAATCGAATTGCTTTATAAAAAGAAGATATCAATGAACTTCTATGAAATGGTTTCGCGGGATTCAGCCAATTGTCTTGATCGCGGGATATCATTGAGAAATAGGAATCCGTGTTATCAAAAGATTTCCTGCGATTCTTTCTAGTATGGAATGAGTCAATCATCCACTTTGGTATCTTATTGAACAAAAATGGTGATATTCTTCCTCCATTGATCAAGAATTTCGATTTTTGGGAAGTATCACGGGCATCCAATAACAATAAGAAGGGTTTCAATTTTTTCAAATGAACGATTTGAAGACCTATTGATTCTAACAACTGATTGCAGAATTGATCATTCGGACCTTTCAATTCATAGATGCGGATCTCGGACCTATGAATGGGGATCTTCCCGAAACTCACAAAGAAAAAAGAAAGTGAATTATACAAAAAGAGAAGAGACTTGGACAAAAAAGGAAGTAACTTGGGCAAAAAAAGAAGTAACTTGGACAAAAGGCGAGAAGGTAACTCAGGCAAATCTTTTTTGTCGATAACCTTAGACCAATCGATCGAATATAGATTAA